TTGTACCTGTGAACCAGCCTCCTAAAGCGAAATATGCACAAGGAAAAAGCAATAGACCGGACCAACCTACAAAAACGAAACGGTCCCTACGTAACCAGTCATCCATAATATCAAATAAATCACTTTCATCTTTGGTAAATTTACCAAGGGCTATAGTCATAGCAATCCTCCTATTCAACTACTTCAACCATTTCCGAGCACCTCATAGTATTTTCAGGGCCCTACAAGCTTCTATCATTTATGTATGATTTGATTTCTCGTACATTGTCCCTTCTAATTTAGAATGGGTTTCGAAGATTAAAAAAAAATTCTTTATCCGTTAATAATTCGATTTAGATAAAATCATGAACCAAATGCAGTAAACGACTACAATATTCATTTTAATTAATTTTATTTCTTATTTTTTATCTTTATTCTTTCATTTTATTTATTTTTTTCTTTATTAGATTTTCCTTTATTATTCTATTTCTTTTGCCTTCAGATGAATAGAATATGAACTAAAACCCCAGAATATGTCTTTTCACAGGTCAAAGCAAGAAAGACACTTCAAATATTTTATTCTATTTACTTTTTATCTGTCAGAAAAGAAAAAGGAGATTTCCTCTTATTTAATTCAATGCAATATTAAATAATAATAGGAAACTTTCCATGAAATTTTTTTTTAGTTATTCTGCATTATATTGTCTTGGTGTAATAAAAATATTGTGTATGCATCGATATGGAAAGACTTGGTCCATGAAACCATTATCTGATAGATATATAAATTTGATTATCTATTTATACATAAAAGATAAATCTTATATACGTATAAAACTATCAATATAAAATTGATCTTTTGGTCTGGAATTAAAGAAAGATATTTTAAATCTTTCTTATATGTCTTATGTTGTCACTTCAAAAAAACTTTTCTGCGGAAGAAGGGAATAGTGATTTATTCCTATTTATTCCTATAGAATAACTAGGGACAAAAACAAGAAAATGGAATCAGAAATATCGACAAATTTTTTCAGAGTCTAATAAAAAAAATATGAAAATTAAAGAAAAAGCGGATAGCGGATCTACTGTTCCAATTTCATTATATCGAATTTTAATATTCATAATAGTAAATAGAGTTATGATTCAATGGGTTAGGTCCACTTACTTTTTCTTTTGTTGATTTCTAATCTAAACTTTACGGTTAATTTCATTTTCGCAATTTAAGAACCAGCTTATCTCAGTATAATATAATCTCAGTATAATATAATAAACAAATCTTCAACTTTATAACTATAATTCTTATACTAAAATTCATTCTAAAATTATAATTATATAATAATATAGAAATTTTAGAATGAATTATTAGAGTTTTTTGTTTATTTTTCTTTTTATTACAAATATCAACAACATCTCTATTGTCCTTTCAAATCAAATAAAAATACTACCGCTGGAGTTTTTTTGAAAAAAAAAGGCCAAAGCCCTTTATCGGATTTGAACCGATGACTTACGCCTTACCATGGCGTTACTCTACCACTGAGTTAAAAGGGCCCATTTGATCCAATTCAGGAATGAGCCACTATGCGGACAACATATATCTAGGGAACTAGATTATAAATCAAATCTATGTAAAGTAAATATATTTATTATTAATTAAATTCAAATTAATAAGTATATATATATTATTAATATAGTCGGCGATAGAGATATGCCCATCCCCCTTACTTACCAATGAGGTAATCAATGAATGAAAGGAAAGCGGAAGAAGTGGGGTTTAACCCTCCTTTACGGCTTGCTGGGAAATCAATCATTCCATTCCTTGAAAGGAAAGAATCTTTCGTATTATTTCTATTCTTCTATTCTATTTCTTCGATTTCTATTATTTTATCTATTTTATTATTTTTTTTTTTATTATATTTTATTATATTTATATATTATTTTATATATTATTTTAAATATTTAATATTATTTTAAATATTTAAAAATATTTTTAAAATTCAAATAAAAACAAAATAATTAGTAAAAAAAAAAATAATTAATAAAAAAAAAAAATAATAAAAATTCCAATTGATATTAGAATGAATAATTCATGGATATAAATGACGAATCAAAAATAATCATGAAAGACGGAAAGACCTTTCAAATCTAATTAGACTATTTCGTTATATTGACAATTTCAAAAAACTGTTCATACTATGAGCATAATATGCTGACGGTCGGGCAACTGTGCCCCCATCGTCTAGTGGTTCAGGACATCTCTCTTTCAAGGAGGCAGCGGGGATTCGACTTCCCCTGGGGGTAGGGTATTACGAAAGGAAGTTGATCATGGATTTTTAATATAAAATATATTAAGTTAATATAAATAAAATATATTAAAATATATTAAGTTAATATAATAAGTCTGGAGTTGATTCTTCCTGGGTCGATGCCCGAGCGGTTAATGGGGACGGACTGTAAATTCGTTGGCAATATGTCTACGCTGGTTCAAATCCAGCTCGGCCCAATAATTCACTGATCCACCACGAAATGGTATAACCCCTTTGTTCTCTTGAAATGCTTGATACGTACAAAAGCGGACAAAAGTCAAAATTTCTGATATATTTTTACCTGTTATTTATTATTTATTTGATTTGCTCTATTTTTTTTTTTTCCACAAATTCGGATCTTGCTCTTGATCCAGATTCATATCAGGATTTGTAAGTATAAAGTCTAAGAAAAAGAGAAATGTAAAGAAAAAAAGACTCTTTTTTCATTGAAAGATTGATTATCAATCGATTTGGATTTGACATAATGAAAAAATGAGTAGTAATCCGTGTCGTTATCGCTAAAGTTTATATCCATGTGTTTAGCAATAGAAAACTCACGTCTCTGTTACAACGTGGCAATTCCAATCTAAAATCTAACTAGAAAGGGTTTGAATGAAATCATAAGAATATGTATGCTCTATACTTTATTTCATTTCTCTGGGATTGTAGTTCAATTGGTCAGAGCACCGCCCTGTCAAGGCGGAAGCTGCGGGTTCGAGCCCCGTCAGTCCCGACAGATCAAAATTCAATAATTTACTAAAATATATATATATATCAAATTCTCTCTCCATTTTCTGTCAAACGAGGACAAATAGTATAATTTCATTTCAAAAGGGAACCTTATTTCCATTTCTTTCTTTTTCTTTTTTCTTATTTTTTATTATTTATTATTTCTATTTCTTTTTTTCTATTTATTTTCATATTTATTCTATTTATTTTCATATTTATTTTCGTTTTTCAGTTCTCATCAAAGCAAATAGAAATATGGGAATTTTCAGTTCTTCAACTAGTACCGATTGATAAAGACATATATGGATTAGTGCAATCATAGATAACATTATATTCAGGATTCCAAGAGATACCATACTGAGTTTGACTTTTTTGATTTCTACCGATTCGTGTAATGAAATCGAATCGAGTACCATATCTTTCGTGGCAGTCCATACACAAATCGAATTTGTATTTATACGATACAAATAAAATGGAATTTGGTAGAATATTCGATCTTTTTTATACTGTACTTGCCCTTGTCTTTATCACACTTTTTTTTTGTTTTACTTACAATAAGATTAGATCATTAACAAAGAGTTTAGAACTTAATTCCCCTTTCTCCATTTTGCTTCTATTGTTTCTTTGTTTGGGTTTGTTTATAACGAGTCTAAGTCTCAAAATAAAAAAACACGGTTAGATGAGACTTCGACAAATGGATTGTACTAAGGAAGGCGAGAATTTTATAGAAAAAAAAGAATGGAAAAGAATGAAAAATAAAGTAAAAAAAAAATTCTCGATTATACCAGGAATCCATTTTTGGATTCGGTATGGATAAACGATCTTTCTATGTTATACTATTCAATTCTCAACGATAAATCGATTTGATAGCTCCGATATTGTTATTCATGATATTGATTCGATTCGATATCATCGAGATGGAATTCATATCATTGAATTTAGAGGCGAAAGATTTATCATCTCTATGGGATTAAATCCCGAGTTATTGCAAAGTAAAGAAAAACGAAAGAGTGAGACTATGGAAGTAAATATTCTCGCATTTATTGCTACTGCGCTGTTCATTCTTGTTCCTACTGCCTTTTTACTTATAATATACGTAAAAACTGTCAGTCAAAGTGATTAATTTGAATGAAACTTGACTTCTTAGTTCTTATTAATATCGGCGATTAGAAAATGAAAAGGATTCCAATTTCGCCGTTTTAGATGAAATGAGCGGACTAGAATCAGCAGTATTCTATAAGATCAGATAGTATGGTAGAAAGAAAAGTTTTCTTTCTACCATACTATCTATTTTTGTTATTCTAGTGTATACAGTTGTACTATATACAAATATATACTTAAATAAAAATATACTTAATGTAGATCAATCTAGAATATCATCTTTATATCCATATTCATATATCTAGAAATCAATTATCTCTATGTAATGTACATAAAGCCCCAATTCTATTTCTTTTTTCTTCATTTGTGTTGATTCCAATTAATCTGAAATAGTCGAAAAACAACTCTTACTCTTACAATTCGAATTCCTAGATTTCTGATTATTTTCAATAGAAATTACGGAATCGCATTTAACGAAAGAATAAAATAAATGAAAAGGAAAAAAAAGAGTCTGGGCATATAAACATATAAATAAAAGAACATATATATTAAAAAAAGAAAATCAAGAAAACTTTTTTTACCATTTTGAATTTTACCATTTTGAAGAAGAAGGCAGAAGTAATTGATTGAGCAGTTAACAGATCATCCAAGGAAAAGAATTCTATAAAAACCTTTTCCGGTGTCGAGGAAAAAGATTAGTAAAGTAAACCTCACAGATTTTTTAATCTTTTAAAGATTTGAATCATGATATGAAATGAGTCAAGTCAATAAAATATAGCATAAATCCAATTTCTAAAATAAAATTTAAAATAATAAAACAAATACTAAACTAAGCACTAAGTGCGCAATATGTGACTTGTCGGAGAAGATAAGATATCTTAGATTAAAAGGGTATTATTCATATATTATTAATATATTATTCATAGAATACATTACTCCACCCGAATATAATCGAATATAATGAAGATTCTTTTAATTCAATTGAATTTGAATTCAATTTCAATAGTTAAATTAAAAAAGTCTTTGCAGAACGATCTCTAAAAGAATCGGTACAGTTTGATTTCTGAACTCAATTAATAGTATCCTTAGAGTCCACTTCTTCCCCATACTACTAGTGAAAGAGAAAATGTAAAGACTACCATTAAAGCAGCCCAAGCGAGACTTACTATATCCATGTGAATTATGTCTCCTATCTATATGAATATGAAATAAATTTTCCATTATTCTTCACTAATACTAATAATAATAGAATCGCCGGCACAGAGTCAAAAAAGGGATTTGATTTTGCCCAATACCATTGATGAAAGAATTCAAGAAATAGAATTAATTAGAAGAAATTCTTCTATATTGCAAGAAATTCTTATAGGATTGCTAGTAGAATTAGAAAAGATTAAACACAAGGACAAAGAAAAACAAAATAAGGGCAAAACCCTGGGAAGTTGGAAGTGTTAATAAAATCTTACTAAGATAGAAGATTAATAAGACTAAGATATAAGATTAATAAGACCTAGTCTTTATTTTGTTGTTCTTCATTAAGTAAAAAATCGAAAAGTCTAGAATCAAAATGGATCGTTATCTATTACATACTCCTATTTCGTTTTTTTTTACATAGCCCTTTCTATTTGATCTAATCCTTAACGTTTCTCGATTTTCTCTGGAAAACAATTTGAAGACAACCTACTCCATTCTTGACTAGGAATTACCTAAACCAAAAAGAAAGAATTTCTTTTTGTACGTTATATAAAAATAGAAAAGTCAAAATGTATGTAAAAAAATAGAATAGATATGTATAAGTAAAATCCAATTATCTATTCAATCGATATTAGATTGATTAAATTCCTAAGTACTCAAGAATTTTTATGAATTTGTATACAAAGTATCTTCCGCGCTTTCCACAACTACTAATTCGATTTTCTATCCCGCCATTCAATCAAGAAACAGTCCCTATACATTAGTAGTAAGTATTGGGCGGACTATTATATCAAGATTTACGGATTTCCTTTCATTACTATAAACTTTCCTTGACTCCTAAAGAATTTACAGTACTCTAGAAAACAGAACCCTCAGATGTTTAGAATCAAGGGAGTATCAAGAGTCCTTTTCCTCCGACTTCTTCTGTTGTGGACAAATTTGACAAATTATATCAACAAAACATAAGATAATAGGTATTTTGCGTCTTTTGTTAATCAGGCGACACCCGGATTTGAACCGGGGAAAAAGGATTTGCAGTCCCCCGCCTTACCGCTCGGCCATGTCGCCAAAGTGCTAAAAAAAAGAGACGAAAATATTCCCTTTCCCTTTTTACTTGCATCTTGAAACATCTTTAAATCCCATTTTTTTAATCTTAATCCCTTTAAATGAATTTAAATGAAAAATGAATTTAAATGAAATAGAAATAAAAGAAATCCTTCCTTGTTTTTGATTTGGATTGGATCTATCTTTTCGATTAATTTTTATAGTATCTTAAAACATATACTATCTAAACTTAAACCATAAAATATGGAAATGCCTTCCCCGAAATAAAAAACCAAATGTCAATTTTCATTCACAAAAGGAGACAAATTGGAACCATTAACTATTGAATGTGAATTCATAAACAATTCTTGGATTTGAATCTCCAATTGTATTTCTCTAATGCTAGGGATAGCAGAAAATTGAAATTGATATGTAAGTAAGGAATCAGTATTGATTCTTTTCAATAAAAAAAATCCTTCTCAATTTCAATTATAACAACAATTAGGAATATATGTAAACCCCAGACTGTAAATTCTTACACAGATAACTAATCGAATATCTGATCTGTCCATAATTCTGAGAGAAAATAGAACTTTTGATAGGGCATGACATGTGATGTCCAGAATAGATAGAACTGCAATATAAAAAGAGAGACACATATAGATAGCTATATATATCCGTATAGGGTTAAAAAAGGCCTTCTTTATCTTATGTTCTTATTATGCGCTTAAATCGTATTATGTGAACTCTACTACCAAAAATAGATAAAAATCTATCTCTTCTATGCAAACTATTTTGCTTTGAGCTTAACAATTCAAGTCACAAAAAAAACTACATGCTAAAAAAATCAACTTTCTATTGATTATATTGATTGTTTCTGATGATTAGGTCTTTACTTTAGCTCATCGAACAGATCAAATCCCGAATCTAGTTATTTTACCGGTATCTGTTATCCAATCGTATTGGAATATTAATATCATAATAATAGTCGAAATGGAATCCCTTTTTGGTTTGCTATTCTATACGAAACTCCATAAGTCTAACTCAGTTAAGTAAAATTGCTCAATTTCGAATTTCGTTCCAATTGGATCTGTCGCTCATATGTATTTCATATATTCCATATACACATATATGGAGTTAGATAAAATTTTATGCG